GTCAAGGAACGAAAAAAGTCGCAATTTGTCTCTCCCGCCCGGCGTGTGTGCCTACCAATTCAACAAGTAGTTTTAGTTGTTGAAAGGATTCCGGTGAAAAATGAAGAAGTACAAACAAGCAAGAAAGAATTCGATACGAAATTGCTGGTGGGTAATCTAACCAAATGATGAGGGATTCCTCGAGAAGTTAACAATTAGTTTTCATATTGAATGATTATAAATCATATTGAATGATTATAAATTCTTCAAGGAAGAATGGGTTTGAAACATACACGAGGAAGGTTCTGGGAGCAATATCGGTTGTGAATCTCTTACGAACCAAGAGCCGTGTGAAGTAAGAATTTCATGCACGGTTCCGAATGAGCGGAAAGATCGGAAATCTTCTTTTCGACTCTGACTCTCCTATACCAGTCGTTGCTTTTTTCTCTGTTACCTCTAAAGTAGCAGCTCCAGCTTTATTTACGCGACTCTTCGGTCTAATTTTTCCACATCTATCTAATGAGTGGCATATCGTGGTAGGATTATTAGCTACTTTTAGCATGATATTAGGAAATCTAATTGCCGTTACTCAAATAAGCATGAAACGTATGCTAGCTTATCCCTCTATAAGCCAAATTGGATATATTATGATTGGAGTACTTGCTGCAGACCCGGAGAACGGTTACGCAAGTATGATAACTTATACGTTTATTTATATACTCATGAATCTGGGAACTTTTGCTCGTATCACCTCATCTGGTTTACGAACCGGAACTGATAATATTAGGGATTACGCGGGATTATATACGGAGGATCCTGTTCTAACATTCTCTCCGGTTTTACGTTCACCATCCCTAGGGGGTATCCCTCCACCATCCGGTTTTTTTGGTAAACTCTATCTCTTCTGGCATGGATGGAAAGCTGGTTCGTACCCATCAGTTCTGGTAGCGCTCGTCGCAAGTGTCATTTCTATCTATTATTATCTTAAAATAATTAAATTAATGTTCACTGGGAAGAATGGTAGGAGCGATGCATCCACAACTTATATACGAAATTCATTAGTTTCTCCATCAATTTCAATCTCAAAAAGTTCTGTTGAAATAGCTATGATCATTCGTGCACTAGCATCAATCCTATCGGGTATATTGATAGATCCCATTATCGGGATCACACGGAATACTTTATTCTAGACTCACTTCTTGTGATGCGAACTCTTTTTCTTTCGAATGATTTTTACTAGAAGCCGGTTCTGCTGCCCCAACTAGTCTGTCTCTGCAACTTACGAAATAGTTATATCTTCTTCGGTAATTGATCTTGACATTTTCCTATCTAGCTTGTATTTGTCTTTTCGCACCCGGAATCACTTGCTGGGAAAATGATCACCCGTCTACTACGGGGGAGATATAAGTATTTTCGCGCGACGCACAGCTGGGGTTGGGCAGTAACAACCCATGCTGCTACATCCAAATATTTAGGCGGAAAGAGAATGCCTATCTTTCTTGCCTCTTCGTATGGTATTATTTTATTGATGCCGAAAAAGAGACTCTATGTAGGAAGAGGCAATCAACCACCCCTTTAGGATGATTGATTGCGGGCGAGAGTAGATTCGAACCCTCGGCCGTCGTCAGTATGAAGTGGAACCTTACCACTCCATGAAGAAGCAATGAGTAATGAAGAAGGTCCAGGTACTTCATCTAAACCTGACCTGAGTGGAGTCTCCCAGTTAGTAAATTTGGTAAAAAAGAGATGAAAATTCGGTTCAGCAGTTGACAGGCATAGAAATTCTTCATAAAATGGAGTTATGTTGGTGAGCGTAGCTACACCATCTCTCCCTGCTTTCGAAGAAAGGATAGACATACTAGACTCAAAATCTAGTATCGCATAGTACGTAGGTTCAAAATCCTGCGCGAGGCGTACAGAGGTCTCTCATTTATGAGAGAAGTCTCTCGACTTCTTGCTTCTAACCACTGGTCGACTTCCACGCCTGTCTTCTCGAGTGAAGAGACACTGGAAATGTCTCTCTCGACTCGAGAGACGAGTGGGTCCCATTGCAGAGATATGTGAGGCGGTAAGTCCCACCTCTTCTTCTTTGTCTTCCCAAAACAAGACTGGGACGGAAAATCCTAACATCCGAAAGTATTGGAGCGAGACCCAATACTCAAGGAATAGTCTTACAAATAGAAAAGAGAGAAAAAAAAAAACAAAAAAGGACGACTGAGACATGGGCGCGATTCTTATAAGAAATTCTAATGTAAATGAGATGAACCAGGAATCTTAGTAGTTGGTTGCTTGGTGTCTCAAAACAAAAGAAGGATGGGACTCAAAATCCCATCCTTTTTTTGTTTCCAAAGGACTCCAAATCCTACGAATGGGACTCGAAATCTCACTCATAAGCCCAGCCCGTAAGGGCCATTTCTTCCATCTACCTTACCGATACCTCCATATCGACCTTGCTTGATATTGCTTAATCCTGCCTTTAAGTCAGATATGAAAACCCCCATACCCTCTAGCGGTAGATAGAAGAAGAGCCATCAGAGGGGAGGGAAAAACCGACACGTCAAAGTTAATCGGCGCAAAAGTTTGTGGATCCGTGGGGGGGGGACTGAGAACCACGGAACATACCTCTTTGTTTTTAGGGCTGAAAACCACTAATCCCAGTCGTCTTTGCTAAATTTGGATAATTATTACAATCCTCAACGAATTATCGCGCTATCGTCTACCTCCCTTTCTTCGGAGCTTTTCGCGCGGCAGCATGTTCGACTTGGGTTGCCTGGTGTAATTTCTGGAGTACATTACGGCAGGATCTTTCACTCGTACGGGCCGTCAAAGCCTCGACCTCTAAAGATTGGGCGGCTATGCTCTGCTTATGTCGAAGTCAACCCCTATAGTATAGGTATAGGGAGAGTCCATTCAGGTGATCCCTAGGTTGCGCATCTGGTAGTTGACCAGCCGCTTGGTACTGCGTACATAGAACCTGTTTATCACAAATAATACTGTAGGGTTGGCCGCACGTGAGTAATAGCGCTCGGACCCAGGTGCCTCCATCCCACAAACTGGGGGGAATTACCTCGCTCCCGTCGCGTACGACTAGCCCTGCGGCGAGCAGATAATCCC